ATATCTCGGGGTTTGCAGCGATAACTTGGTATATCTACTATACGACCATTGACTAAAATATGTCTATGGTTAACCAATTGACGGGCTCCAGGAATAGTCGGAGCCATACCCAATCGAAAAAGGATGTTATCCAAGCGCATTTCAAGTAATTGGAGTAAAACCTGACCTGTTGACCCCTTGGCTTTGCCGGCGATACGAACGTATTTAAGTAATTGTCGTTCTGTAAGACCATAATGAAAACGCAACTTTTGTTTTTCTTCTAGACGAATACGATATTGAGATTTTTTACCGGAACGTGATTGGTTTCTAAGATCACTTCCGGCTCTAGGCCTTTTATTAGTTAGTCCCGGTAAAGCTCCCAGGCGGCGTATTTTTTTGAAACGAGGTCCCCGGTAACGCGACATAAAGACTCCTTATTCTTATTTATATTGAATTCTTATTGATGAAATTTCATTTTACAGAATAAACCTAAACTAAAACTGAACTAAATGATAAATGAAGCGAAGTTTACGGAAGTAGTGTACTTGTACTCTAAAGAATAATTAGATGAATAAATATCCAGACCTTTCTATTCTATATATATATATATATATATTCTATATAGATAAAAAATAGATAAAAGGGATTCTTTTCATGGCATAGTTGTAAGTTCCTATAAGATAAAAAAAAATATATATATATATTTCAATATTATTTGATTTCGGATTTCAAAAGGGCATTCTCAATCATGTAAAAACTCGAAGAAAATAAATAGAGAAAAGCCGGCTATCGGAATCGAACCGATGACCATCGCATTACAAATGCGATGCTCTAACCTCTGAGCTAAGCAGGCTCACATAAGATAAATTATACCTGCATAGGGATTCAATAAACTATTGTTAGCTATTAATTTTAATTAATATACTTATATTTGCATTCTTGGCGATTCCTATTAGCTAGTCATAATGAATATGACTATCTAAAAAATATAATATAGAATTGAAAGGAAATATTCAATACTCATACTTACCATAGACCATAGAATATAACGATTAATCTATCGATATATAATTTTAGTTTTTTTCTCACATCACAATTATATAGTACAATTCTATAGTATAGCATTTAATATTAAAATTGATTCGATCTATTTTTAGATTAAATCATTTTCGTTTTTGCTTTCAAATGATATTTGAAAGTCTTTTTATTACATTTATATATTTTATTTCATATCATCATATATATCTTTTTTATTTCTAAATGGAATGATTTGTTTTAAATAATTAGAAATTATTGCGCTTTGATTCGTAAAGATGGAAGCTCAGACGAAAAAAAGAATCGACCGTTCAAGTATTCCAAATTGCATGGGAAAAACGAGCAGAAGAGAGACATATATACGTGGTATATCTCCATCTATATTGAATTGCAGATACAGAAATGATAGAATCGTTTCTGATTGGACCAAATGCGGGTGCGGGTTTCCTATAGAAGATGAAAGAAGATAGCCAAGAAATCAAAGAGGAGAAAAACTAGGAATCAGTATTTAATGAATTCAACGGTTCCAGCAGAAATGAAATAAAAAAGAGAACGACATCTGAATAAAAATGAGATCCTAATCTCAAAACAAAAAGGGGATATGGCGAAATTGGTAGACGCTGCGGACTTAATTGGATTGAGCCTTGGTATGGAAACCTACTAAGTGAGAACTTTCAAATTCAGAGAAACCCCGGAATTAATAAAAATGGGCAATCCTGAGCCAAATCCTAAAACAAACAAAGGCCCAGAAGGTGAAAAAAGGATAGGTGCAGAGACTCAATGGAAGCTGTTCTAACAAATGGAATTGACTGTGTTGCATTGGTAGAGTAATCCTTCCATTGAAACTTCCGAAAAGATGAAGGATATGCGTATATACATACGTATACGTACTGAAATACTCTATCAAATGATTAATGACGACCTTAATCTGTATTTTTATATGAAAAAGGTAAAAATTGTTGTGAATCGATTCCATATTGAAGAAAGAATCGAATATTCATTGATCAAAGCATTCACCACACAGTCTGATAGTTCTTTTGCAGAACTAATTAATCGGACGAGAATAAAGATAGAGTCCCATTCTACATGTCAATACCGGCAACAATGAAATTTATAGTAAGAGGAAAATCCGTTGACTTTAAAAATCGTGAGGGTTCAAGTCCCTCTATCCCCAAAAAGCCCATTTGACTCCTTAACTATTAACTATTTATCTTATCTTTTTTTTTCGTTAGTAGTTCAAATTCGTTATCTTTCTTATTCACCCTACTCTTTTACAAACGGATCCGAGAGAAAGATTTGTCTCTTATGACAAGTCTTGTGATATATGATACATGTACAAATGACCGTCTTTGACCAAAGACTCCCCATTTGAACGAGTCATGCTCGATATCATTATTCATACTGAAGCTGACAAAGTCTTCCTTTTTTGAAGATCCAAGAAATTCTAGCACCTGGATAAGACTTTGTAATACCCTTTGAATTGACA